CTTTTATATATTATACGTTATAAGGAAAGGAAGACAAACTCATATTTAGTGAAAAATCAAAGAAAATCCTTTTAGTTAGAAAGAACTTGCTATGAAAAAAGAAAAAGTATTGGAATCTACACATTGATTTTTTTTGAACCGTATGCGTCAAAAGGCGCCTGTACGGTTTCGAGGGGATACAATTTGACCCTAATCAACCGACTTTATCGAGAAAGATTACTTTTTTTAGGTCAAGAGGTTGATAGTGAGATCTCAAATCAACTTATTGGTCTTATGATATATCTCAGTATCGAGGATGATACCAAAGATCTGTATTTGTTTATAAACTCTCCTGGCGGATGGGTAATACCGGGGGTCGCTCTTTATGATACTATGCAATTTGTGCAACCAGATGTACATACAATATGCATGGGATCAGCCGCTTCAATGGGATCTTTTATCCTGGTAGGAGGAGAAATTACCAAACGTCTAGCATTCCCTCACGCTTGGCGCCAATGAGGCTTTTATTTGAGAGAAAAAAGAAGACTATGCCTTCGCCATATGAAATATGAATATTAAGTAATAATAGCATGGCACTTTGAATTCGATATAAGAAATTCTGTTTTCAAAACATTAGATTATGTATCGAGAGAGTAATATGAGAAAAAGGTATTTCCTATTTTATTATCGGAAGTCCAGTTCAGCGTCACAAACTTTTTTTCACACCAGAGGTCTCTTAACAATATTTATAGTATAGAGCGAAAAAAAAAAAAATTCTTTTTTCATTAGTTTATTTGATCAAAAAAGCAACTTTGGGATTGCTGAATGACAGACAAATCACAGACAAAAAAATATAATAAATATATAAAGCAACGGAGCCATCATAGTATTTTTGAATTCCTCCGAAAGGAAGGGTGGTAAGTTGATCATTTACCGATCGGGGTCTAATCGATCCTATTTTTTGAAGGTAAGGTCAATTTTATTGTAGAGCCGTATGCAATGCATAATGCCCGTACGGTTGTTCGATTCTATCTTTTTTCTTGTTATTCTTTTATCTTTCTTTTATCTTCCCCTCATCGTGCGAAATAGAGAAACTTTTTATTATCTTATATCATCAGGGTAATGATCCATCAACCTGCTGGTTCTTTTTCTGAAGTAGCAACGGGAGAATTCATCCTGGAAGTGGGAGAACTGCTGAAACTACGTGAAACCCTGACAAGGGTTTATGTACAAAGAACGGGCAAACCTTTATGGGTTGTATCCGAAGACATGGAAAGAGATGTTTTTATGTCAGCAACAGAAGCCCAAGCTTATGGAATTGTTGATCTTGTAGCGGTTGAATGAGAATAGCCTTTATTTCAATTTCACGTCAAGTCGTGATTTAAAATTCACCCTGCCGAGTTTAATATTCTATGATTTTTATTTACTATTGTAATTGTAATTCATAATCATCCGGTTAGGATCGATCTAAACCAGTCCATTATGTATATGATTCAACATGCCAACGATTAAACAACTTATTAGAAATACAAGACAGCCAATTAGAAATGTCACAAAATCCCCCGCGCTTCGGGGATGCCCTCAGCGTCGAGGAACATGTACTAGGGTGTATGTGCGACTCGTTCAGATCATGAACTAGAACAAAGGAAAGAGGACAATGTTCAAATATCAATGATCAAATAGGATAGAACGGAAAAACGAACTACATTTACTATCTAAAAATAAGAAAATGGATCATATCCCTTTATTGTGTATGAAATTTATGGTTTCTATTGGTGTAAAACCACTCACCTCAATTCAAGATGAGAAGCAATTCTCCATTGGTAGCAAATGGTTATCCATTAAGCGGAGGAAATCTTAGTTAACCTAGACGCCTCTTGCAAGAACGGACTAACAGGGTCAGCTACCCAGCCAACTTTCATAATTAAATACCGTTACTGTATAGGTAGAGCTCGTTGTGAAAGACCTATTACTGGATAATTCATGGGTAGAGCCGAAGAATGTGAACTATACAAGTTAGCAATAACATTGATTAAATGAAGTAAAGGCTCCGGTGTATAGAGAAGACCTCACCGTTTAAGAAGTAACCATAGAAACGATGGAATCCACTATTTCTTTATCATTGCTATTTTTTAAGTACAATTTCGTATTTCGAGGTGAAATGCCTAGAAAAAATAAAAAATCGTGGTTGGGAAGGTTATAGTAGCCAAAGCCATTGGAATTTTTAGTTTATACATTGGAAAAATCCGTTTTGTTATTAATATACTAGGAAAGGGGCAAAAGAATAACTGAAAGAAAGGAAATCTATTAGTTATTCGTTAAAGTTTCATTTATTCAATGACCAGAATTAGACGGGGATATATCGCTCGGAGACGTAGAACAAAAATTCGTTTATTTGCATCAAGCTTTCGGGGGGCTCATTCAAGACTTACTCGAACTATTACTCAACAAAAAATAAGAGCTTTGGTTTCGGCTCATCGGGATAGGGATCGGCAAAAAATAAATTTTCGTCGTTTGTGGA